TCACAACTTGTATCACCGCAACGATTCCGTATCAGTTGTTCTGATATGTTAAATGTGTAGCCGACCCAGCATTGCCAGGGGACCGAAGCCTGCTACCGCAGAGATTGATAGAGATTAATTATTATCTATCTATTTGTATGAAACAACTTGGTGTCTAAGGTGTTCTGTTCCAGCAAGTTGAGTTTTACCTGGACTCTCACCTAGAAAATCTTAGGACCTCTTTTCCTCTTGGAACAGGTTTAGATTACGACTACGGAGATTCGGTGAAGGCTTTATGCACATCTACTGATTGGATTGAGAAACCTACGGACATTCCTAGTAAGATAACTGAATTGCAAGATTTTCTTCTTTCATATCTAGACTTCGACTTCTTTTATCCGTGGAATAGGAGAAAACGGATACTCAATGTGCGATGAGTAAATATGATTTGGATCCTAAAAAATAAATGGTTCAAAATCATTTGAATAGTTTCTATTCAATCATGTGGAAAGCTGTATTCGACGAAAGTCGCACGTGCAGTTTGGAGGGAGATCCTCGACTAACCGGTGGATCCACCCTACAATATGGAGTGAAGAAGCCAAAATAGTAGCTTGAGATACCATTGAAATAAAAGAATTGATTGAAATCTGACATATTTATATTTGTAAACTTGTGTTACATCGGAGCAGTGTAGTGAACAGAAAGAAAAATATCGAATCAGATCCAATTTATCGTAATCGATTAGTAAATATGCTAGTTGATCGTATCCTGAAAAATGGCAAGAAATCACTGGCTTATCAGATTTTTCATCAGGCTATGAAGCGGATTAGGTAAAAGACAAATAGGAACCCACTGTCTGTTCTGCGACAGGCGGTGCGCGGGGTAACTCCCGATGTAGTGACAGAAACCAAACGTGTAGGTGGATCAACTTATCGAGTTCCCGTTGAAGTAGTACCGGCAGAGGGAAAAGCTTCGGCTATCCGGTGGTCATTAATTGCGTGTCGAAAACGCTCAGGTCGAAGTATGGCTTCAAGATCGAGTGATGAATCAATGGATGCCGCCAGGAATTCCGGTAGTGCTATACGGAAGAAAGAGGAGACTCATAAAGTTGCGGAAGCTAACAAAGCTTTTGCTCATTTCCGCTAGTTTCGGATTCGTTCCAATCCACAATCTTTCCGTTGTGGATTGGAACCGGGGCACAAACCACCGGGGAATCAAAAGACACTATGAAGAAATGGTTGAGTGAGGAGTCAACGATGAATAACGGGTGTCCAAGCCACAAGTGGGGATCGGCAACTACTTTTTTCTAGGTTGTTAATTATTATACTCCTCCTAACCTAATGGGATAGCGGGGGGGGGGGGGCCAATGCAGAGTTGCGGAGTGTCTCGCAAAAAGGCTTGACGCGTGACCATTTTTTCAGAGACTGAAATTGATTGAGGCGCGCACCGCATACCACATAGAGTAGAAATTTAATTCTTTTTTGAAAAGGGAAAGCCTTGTTGTAAAACAATGGCTAAAAATTGTTTGAGGTATCAATAGGAAGCCTCCATATCCGAGAATTCTGGGGACTCAATTAATTTCGGTTGACACAGGTAGGTTTTTGTGATATATTACAAATTAACAAGCTTACTAGCCTGGGGAATCACTAATTATTTCTCGAAAACCGAAAATTACCATGACCGCAACTTTAGAACGACGCGAAAGCGCAAGCCTATGGGGTCGCTTCTGCGACTGGATCACCAGCACCGAAAACCGTCTTTACATCGGATGGTTCGGTGTCTTAATGATTCCCACCTTACTAACCGCAACCTCTGTATTCATCATTGCTTTCGTCGCAGCTCCTCCTGTAGATATTGACGGTATTCGCGAACCCGTTTCTGGTTCTTTGTTATACGGCAACAACATTATCTCTGGTGCTATCATCCCTACTTCTGCAGCTATTGGGTTACATTTCTACCCAATCTGGGAAGCAGCTTCCGTCGATGAATGGCTTTACAATGGTGGTCCTTACGAACTTATCGTTCTTCACTTCCTACTTGGTGTAGCTTGCTACATGGGTCGCGAATGGGAACTAAGCTTCCGTTTAGGTATGCGTCCTTGGATCGCTGTTGCGTACTCGGCTCCTGTCGCAGCTGCTGCCGCCGTCTTCTTGATCTACCCAATTGGTCAAGGAAGTTTTTCTGACGGTATGCCTCTAGGCATTTCTGGTACTTTCAACTTCATGATCGTCTTCCAGGCTGAGCACAATATCCTTATGCATCCCTTCCACATGTTGGGTGTAGCTGGCGTATTCGGCGGCTCTCTATTCAGTGCTATGCATGGTTCTTTGGTAACTTCTAGTTTGATCAGAGAAACAACTGAGAATGAGTCTGCTAATGCAGGTTATAAGTTCGGTCAAGAAGAAGAAACCTACAACATCGTAGCTGCTCACGGCTACTTCGGTCGCTTGATCTTCCAATATGCTAGCTTCAACAATTCTCGTTCTCTACACTTCTTTTTAGCTGCTTGGCCCGTAGTAGGTATCTGGTTCACCGCTTTAGGCATTAGCACTATGGCATTCAACTTGAATGGTTTTAACTTCAACCAATCCGTGGTTGACAGCCAGGGTCGTGTTATAAACACCTGGGCTGATATCATAAACCGTGCTAACCTAGGTATGGAAGTCATGCATGAACGTAACGCTCATAACTTCCCTCTAGACTTGGCTTCTGTTGAAGCTCCTTCTATAAACGGATAATATCCGTCTGGCTATGTAGCACAACTGGATACCAAATCTCTTAACTCCGGAGGGGGAGGTTTGGTGTCCAATGAGGTGAAGGTTCGTGCGGTAGAACGAATGAAAAGGGTGATAACAGCTTGTCACAATTTCACGATTATCAGTTTCCAACCTTGAATTCTGAAAACTATTTGGAATATCCTTCTGCGATTTAATAGATTACGAAGTTTCCTACTCCGATTTGCAGAATGCTTGTAATCCCCCACCCCAATTTTTTTGGATGAAAAAAAAATTGAGATTGCATTCCTCATTTCAAAGATTTTCTATTGTCTTGTTATATACATAAAGTTAATATGTATGTGTATCAACCGAAGAACCTACCTAGCTTGCTTAACGGATAGATCTCGTTCACGTCCGGGGGGGGGGAGCCAACTAAATCAACAGAGGGGGCGGACGTAGCCAAGTGGATCAAGGCAATGGATTGTGGATCCATCACGCGCGGGTTCAATCCCCGTCGTTCGCCCATCCAATTGGGTAATTCGATCCCATCGCTCTGCTTGCGACAAAGAGAAATTGTTAAGGTGGATGGGATATGTGTGGGTCTCCCCGACAATAACGACTTAGAATTCCCGATCTAATTTAAGTTTCGGATACGACTATTCACAGAAATCACTAGACTCGTCTGAAATATTTATTCCACTCTATCTTGAAATTTCCGAAATTATTGGTATAATAAATGTGGGAAATAGATAGTCTCTACCGCATAGAATTAATATGAAAAAGGAAAATGAGGTAAAAGAGGTGGCAAAAGAAAGAGTAGGAAGTCCAGATTTTTCATCTAAAATTTCGGAGTTAGTGGAAGTCAGTCTATTAGACCACTTCTTCGAATCATTGAAAAACCAACATCTCGAAGAATTTTTAATTAGTCCATCTTCCAATTATCAACCTTTTATCAGATTATCTGACTTGTGATTTCTGAGTTCACTATTTTTACGCAATCTGCGTGATTCACTAAGAAGAGGTAGTGGCATCACCCTGGAAATGCTGATGTTGCTAACAATACCAATTTCTATGCATTGCCTGAGTGACAAAAGGTCGATCGAAAGAAGTTTCGTATTAGCGGGAGTCATTAATGGGGGTGACGGAGTAATAAAGAAACAAGCGGAAAATTCTGGTGACTTCTCCTGCGACTGCTTTCCCCGATTCGAAAGATCTTTATCTGTTGGAAAGAATGGAAAGAGGGGAATACCTGTTTCCCACTACTTAAGTTTGAGCGAAGATATTTCTGCAGGTTCAACGATAAAAGGGAAGCTAGTTCGTCATGATGCGATGATTCCTCTGGTTTCCGGTAGATGGAAGGCATGCATGGTGAGGGATTCACTCCTTGGCGGAGATATATCCAAGGATCAGACTGAAAGGATTCAGGCATTTTGTAGGGGTAGGTGTTTACAAAATTCAAGTAGGTTTTTCAAATTCTATAATTATCTGGTAGTTTCCAGAAACAACCAAAGTGATTTCGATTCGTTATTCTTTTGGGAAAATCATAACAAGCGAGATCTGGGTCGGTTACAAGCAACACAATTGAGAAACGACTCATTAAGTCCCGTAGTATTAAACTCCTATGACAAGGCGTTACTTGAATCCGGAAATTCAGCAGATCACCAGGGGGATGGATCGGGATTTTATTCCGAGCGAGAAGCCTTTTCCGACTTGTCTCCATTTACGTCTTGTGAAAAGACGACGTCGTTTCGTGGCTGTATATCCGGATTAGATTGTGACGAAGATGGGGAAGAATTTTCCATTCTACACACTTATTTACAAATAAAAAATGGATTAATAAATCGACTCACCAAATTTCTCTCGATAATTGAGAAATCGAATCTGATTTTTGGTAGGGCAGTAGTTATTGACGTCAGTAATAGCGTCAAATCTGGGAAAGGATTTCCATTGAAAACGAAGGGTGACACGCCGCTTACTCAAATATCTGGCGAAAAACTTGGGCTAGCGGGTAGCAGACACCTCAACCTCAATGAGATTTTTCCAAACTATTTTCAAATCTTTTTAGGTATACCTAGAAAAATAAGTAATCGAAGTGAAAATACTACTTCTTCAAACTAATTGAAAAAAAGGGGTAACATACATTCAATATATTCTTTAGTTAGATTGTATGGACGAAATAGAATCATACCTCTCTACTCAACATACATATTTCTTTTCTATGACTATTTCTGCGCATTATTTACTGAATATTTTCCCCAAATCAAATATCGGTTGGATGGCTGGGCGGGGAGCGGGGAGTACGCCGGTGTAACAGGAATTGCAACTGAATAAATAGTATTGAAATGGAAAGATAACGTAGAGCGCCTATTGAACGAATATATTACCTTTCAAATTGATGAGTATAGAAATGTTCAGTCAAATGTGCATAGATGGCTCGATACGACCGGGGATTCGTCTTTTTTCCCTGTCGGGGAAGTCTTAAAGTATGACTTGGGGGAATCAATTTGCCGTGTATCAGTAATAAGAAACGAATTACTAAGTAATATTGGTGTCAGTCTCGGTAGTAACAATCAACAGAACGAAAAAGATTTTCATCGATTTCTCAATGCTTTTTTTCTTTATAAAATGATTGTTGCTGAGGTTACTCGCCAGAAAGCTTTGATATATACCATTGATTATTGCATCGAAAAATTGAACGATATAGATCTCGAGAAATTGAACAAGATAGATCTCATGAAGCTTGATCTTCTATCAAGTTTATTCGATGGTTACATTGACGAACAGATACTTTTCCTCAAAACAATTCTTGGGAGAAAGAAGAGTTTATTCATTGAATCCAAACTGTTAGTGAGTAGGAAATCGGTAGGCTCTTCGACCGAGCTGGAACCTGCAGTGAATCCTACTTCTCTCGGGTTGCCCCGCATCGAATCCATCCGAGCAGGATTTTCAAACGATGCTCTTTCCATTACGGGGAGGCAATTTTGGAATCCGTTTCTGCATGATTTAAACCGTGGGGGAGGTTCAACTAGAGATATTGGTGGGAATATTTCGAGATACATTTCCGATCAGGTTAATAAACTAAACTTTCTAGACGATTCACCTATACGGAACTGTGCCGGAAGCCACTTCATTCCGAGAATCAAAAGGGATTTTCTTATTGGGACATGCAACAGTAGTTATCTCAACGTCCTAGAAAACTTCTATGCGGGCTCCAAAGATGAAACCGTCTCATCTAGTATCGTCTCAATTATTCATCCCCAACTGTCGGATTCGTTGTCATCCAATTTATCGAGACAAACAGCAGGGGAGGTTGCTGGCCACGTACTCACGCCAATTCAATTTATTTTGTCTAATTTGCATGAATCCACAGCATTAGTAACTCACTCAGATGGACTTTCTAATTCTATTTCGGATCTAAAGGGGTTACTGGCGAGTTTGAACTCATCTCCTCGTGAAACGATAGAGTCATTTCTATATTCGTGCAGTAGCACTGGAGTTTCTTTGGGGAAGACGTCGATAAACTCCGATTCATCGTCGGATCAGCGACCCCAATCCCGTCCCGAGAATCTGGTATCGGATCGGGTCTATCAAAAGAATTTGTCTATTAGGTATTTCTGGGAACCGGAAGAAGTGGAAACATCTTACTGGTCGCTAAGACTCCCACTATGCAACGATGTAACATCGAGATCTCTAGCAGAATCGATTGGAAAGGAGGTTGCGCGCGAAGATACGGACTACGCGGATCAATCTATCCGGAAAGAGGCTATTCGTCCATCCCACTTTATCAATTTCAATGAATTATTAAAAGATTTGAACAGATATAAGATCTCTTGGATCTTTTGGAAAGACAATATCGGTGAAAAGTGGAGCTTATTTAGAGATTATATACCTTGGTTTTTTACCCCCACCTGGTGGAGATACTTCTATGATCCGATTAGAGAAACATATCCAGAAATAGTACTTAAAATAAGTTATGACTCAAGTCATAATTTACCTAGAATTTATAAAGTAATTGCTGAGGATGTAGTAGATGGCGCGAAAGCCTATTTAATCCAAAGACTGCAAAGCCTAGGATTGAGATTTGACAACGATTATATCAATACCATAGTATCCGAGATAGGTCTTCTTATTTTCGAAGAAATTCCTGATGAAGCGGAGATTTCACATTCGGGAGGATGGTCAGTATCTCAATTTTCCAATAGGTCTATCTTCTATTACTTCATTCTCTCAGTATTAATTGTTCTCGCATTATTCAAACACCCTTTGTCTGCCGTTTCGGGTTTCAATTTCTTTCATTCATGGAAACGTTTCGATACCATCGAATATCTAACAGACCCAACGCGTAGATCCTATTTGAAAGAGGTAATGTATTCCCCTTCGACAAGCTAAATGTCAACGAGAGATCTACTAATCTATTCTTTGAATAGATTCTTGAATTATATAAATAATATAATCTTTTTCTTCTTTGTGAAAAATGAACTCGATTCATGGATGTTTCATAAAGAAAGCTCTGATATCCTAGATAGTAAGAAAGAACTACTGACTCAACATTTAGTGACGAATAAAATTCTTCATAGGTATGTGTCGAAATTGAATTCCAACTATGATTTATTGAGCGACGAGATTTCTCGTGAACCTTATCCACAAGAAAGATCTAATGTCTTGGCATACTTACTTCAATTCTGGCAAAATGATCTACTGAGTCACAAGATCCGTAAGTTGGATCCTGCAGAGAAGTGGGCTTTTTCCGCCCTCGAGAGAAATATTCTACTTTCAGCAACAACGAGACGAGGAGGCAGTCTACTAAATATGCCATGTCATGACATACCTATCTCACTCCAATCGGGATTATTACCATCTAAAGGAATTTTGCTAGTAGGACCCATAGAAACTGGCCGATCTTCCATTATTAGAGATGTAGCATTCGATTCCTACTTTCCAGTGGTGAAACTACCACTGAAAAAGCTGATATACAACCGATCCTTTTTTAACAATGCACGTGGAAATTTCATCTCGAAAGAAAGCGTACACCGATTAAATCTCGTTTTTGAAATGGCGAGAGAGATGTCTCCTTGTACACTATGGATTCAAGATATTCATGAATTGAATATTCATCGTTCGTATCATAAGCTAGAAGCTGATCCCAAATTCTTACTTTGCCAAATATTGAAAAGTATTGGTGACAGGCGCAGCAATTCCAACATCCGCAGGAATGTTGTTATCGCCACGACTCACGTACCTGCGAGGATAGATCCAGCTCCAATAGCTCCGAACCGGTTAAACTAATTAGTAAATTTTCGAAAATCCAACGGGTATCAACGTCACAAAGAATTATCAATTCTATTACGTATCAAAGGTTGCGAAATGGAGGCTAATCCGCCTCTTCCCTCTACTGAAGGTACTGGGTTTGGAACTACGGGTTATAGTAAACGAGATTTATTCCTTCTTGCTAGTGAGGCGTTATTAATAGGTACTTCCAAAAAAAGTAAGATTATATGCAGCGACGCAATTGAATTAGCTTTGCATAGACAACATTCGACTGCTAGTGATACGGGCAATGGGATAGAATCCGGTTCTGAATGGAAAATCTTTTCCTACGAGATAGCGGAAGCTACTTCAAAGAATAGTTTGATAGATACTTGTCTCGCAAATACATATATCGGTCGTAACGCGTCGAAAATGCGATTTTATTATTTGTCTAACTGGTATGTGGAACCTTCAATAACCAAGTCAACATTTAATGAATTCACTCTATTTTCGCATATCCTAGGGATACTAGCTGGATTAGTAGCTCGCGATTCGCTCCAAATGGATATGGGAAAGAAAGAAAATTTCATTGTTATCGACAAACTCGTAGAGAATGACTTGAACCTAGCTTGTGGTGTACTAGAAAACCTCTCGACTAATTTCTCACGTTCAGAAATTTGTAAAGACGAAAGTCGACACAGTAATAGTCTTTCCCTTTCCGTCCCTATTGCTAAACCCAAGTATTGTTCAGGTGTAACCTCTACAAGTCGTTCTTCTAAATTTATGAGAAGGGGGGGATTTAGCAGTCTAACCGACTTCGAACTGCAACAGTCACCCGAACTAATAAACTCAAGTCCGACGGAAGTGTCGCGTGAGATTACTTGGTCCCATAAAGCTTGGCGTCTCCGTTTCCTGCGAGGCGGGGCTTATGAATTGATGAGGGTATTATCTGAACCCAATCATTTGTATAATTTAATTCTCCTCTACCAAAATCGGAATTATATACCTCAACAAGATTTCGAATTCAATAATATTAAGGGTGACAAAAGTAAATGGTGTGAGAAAAGCGGATATCTATTCAGTTTTGAAAAATCTGCGACTAATGTGACAGATAAATCTATTAAAAGATTGGAAAACCGGTTTGATAATATGCTGTTACGCGAGCAATTTACCGAATTGGGAATATCCGGCGACTCATCTAATGAATATGAAACACACTGTAATCGATTCGACGAAACGACTCGACTCTTTGGGGGGCGCTTCATCTGGGACCCCATGCTTCTGTTCCAGCCAGATCCTAACATTCCTCCCTCGCGTCGCAGCTTGTTGCCGACGAAAGAACTGGCGCGGAGGCTTTACACCATTTACGGCATGAGAAGGCAGCACCTTAATAAAATGTCAAATAAAAAAATTAAAAATTTCTTTCTCTATCGTGAAGATAATCCGAAATTGAAACCTGACTCATCTATTAAGCGGTGGAATAATCTCCCTTTGGACGGAGAGGAGCGAGATTCCGAATACGTCAAAGAAACTTCCTCTATGGATATACATCTGCAATATCCGCAGATATTTAGTCCCGCTCGCTTTGATTCCTACATGGTAGCAGAAGATTTCCCAGAGCGATTTATTCGGTTTAGGCTTCTGGTTCACAGAAACAAATGGATGAGGCGAAGCCGCTGCCCATTTCAGGATTTTCTTATCTATAATATGTTGCTTGAAATTTATTAATATCTATTCAATCCATTCTGGTTTGGTGGGGCGTCACTGGATCGAGCGACGAAACAAATTTCTCATGAAAGTTCATAGAACAAATCTTAGATACCCCTCATTCTGTCTAGATCTCTAGCAATATAATTAGAAGCCAAATCAGTAAAAGGAAGGTCTATATTTTCCTTTTACTGATACAAATCATTTTATTGCAACATCTTAAATGGTTAAGGAACTGAAGACCTCTTATATGAGTCTTTTATGAGTCTTTCTGCTTAGAAAGAAGATTGGGAGGGAGCAATAGCTTATTCCGTAGGGCTTTTGCAAAACAGCTTTTCAACACCACGCTTGGAATAGATCCTCTATTTTAGAAAATTGTGGATTTACTCCCCTCCCCAGATGACTGATTGATTCGCCCATTCCAATCGCTCAATACACCGGAATTGAAGTGGGGGCCCCCAACCTCTGAATAGCCAGGGTCCCTGGCTTGGGGTATTCGAGGGGGGGGGGGTAAGGACGCACAAATCTTTTCCCCCCAATTGTTAGAGCTGGAAATAAGCACGATAGTGAATCATTCGCTAGTTGGTGGGTCATGGTCCAACGCAATTTGATTTGGCACATGTGGGAAACACAACTATCCAATTACTAGGAATTACTGACGTAGATTCGAACGAATCTCCCCGGGTAGGATTCGAACCTACGACCAATCGGTTAACAGCCGACCGCTCTACCGCTGAGCTACCGAGGAAAGTGGTAGGGGATTCAGTCCCATACACACTTGGAGACCTTTGTTCCTCGAACCGCTTTTAAATCTGTAATACGTTAAGCTTTCTCCGACGTTTCGTGAGGTAAACTTCGCGTACACCCTAACTCCCATTATAGGAGGAGGCGGTGGCGATAGCAATCCCATTTGAATGGAAGGGTCCCCGAATCATGGGGGGGGGGAATCGATCGAGGTCGAGATAAACCCCACAAGCCCCCCACGATCTGCATCGATCAGTCACCAATTAGTACTTTCTATTCCCCCCCCTCCAAGAGGCATAGTAGAATAGCCGCAGGATTCTCCTACCTCGTAGGAAAAGGTAATATCTTTGGGGAATGGGAGGAGCAGAAGGGGGAGAGATGGAGATGGGGAAGATGAACAATAGTCGGGAGAAATGAACACGAATTGGAGCTTCGTGAAACGAAAGTAGCAGTTTACGGCAAGGGCGGGATTGGGATCGGTGACGCCGGCAAAATAGTTCCAATTACTAATCCGAGTAGGTAGTGAGATATTCTGCCACTTTTTTCGTATCGTAAACTCCCTCCACCGAGGAGACTTGATGCACCAGTTCCGTTGATAAACCCATCGATTACCCATTGATCAAAATACAAAACTAACTTGCTGACGAGATTTAGACCTCCGACGAGGCAAGTATTGTAGTAATAATCGATATAACCCCGATTTATGGACCAGTCTCTGATAGAAGATACAAAAGTATTTAGCAAATTTCCATTTATTGATTTGTATTTTTCAGAAAATTTTGCGTTGGCGAGTTTATCGGTTTGTCCATAAGCCTTGAAAGAAATTAATAACCCAATGAAAGATAAACTGAGTGAAGGGGTTGAGCTCGTTAATATCTCCGTCAAATTTTCGAGATGTTTATTAGCTTCGAGGAAGGAAGGAATAGAAATAAGCCAGTCAAACAAAAGGTCCAGGCCAGTTCCCCTTTGGGTTGAATCAACTCCTGTCAACCCGGCAAATACGGTGGGTATCGCCAAGGCAATCAGAGGCAATACCATGCAGAAATTTGATTCTTGGGGGTGTAGCAAATTTCGTTTAGAATTACTTTGAATCGCCTTTCCACAAAGAGGGTTCCCCTCGGGGGGACGCGGGTTGACGAGGTTTCCTACTTCTGCAATCCTACCTTGTTCCACATCTGTTGCAGATGTAACATTGTTACTTGTTTGTATGGTAAGTGATTCCGGTTGAGTCCCACCCCATGAAGTAATAATTTCCTCGGATGGAGAGGAGTTGTTGAAACCGACGTAATTTATCTGATTAGCCCGAAAATTTCCCTCGAAAGTGAGAAGGTAGATACGAGACGTGTAAAACGCGGTAAGTCCTGCCGTGACAGAAGTTGCTAATCCAAGATAGGGGGAGCGCAGCCAACTTTCTGCAATGATTTGATCCTTAGACCAGAAGCAGGATAATGGGGGTATGCCACACAAAGAAAGGGTGCCCAAAAGAGAGGTAGTTCCAGTAATTGGCATGTGTTTTCGTAAGCCACCCATGAGAAACATATTTTGACTTCTAGTGGGAGAATATCCGACCACTTTTTCCATGGAATGTATAACTGAACCAGAGCCCAAAAATAACGAAGCTTTTGAGTAAGCATGTGTAATGAGATGAAACAAAGCAGGTCGAGAAGCACCGATACCCGAAGCTGGTACCATATATCCTAACTGAGACATGGTAGAGTAAGCCAAACCCCTCTTTAGATCTTTCTGGGCAAGAGCCAGCGTGGCGCCCGGCAAGGTTGTTACTCCGCCCACCCAAGAAATAATATGCATCGCTAGAGGCAATGTGGAAATAGGGTTGAAAATTCGAGCTGTAAAGAAAATTCCGGCGGCCACCATAGTAGCTGCGTGGATGAGAGCCGATATGGGCGTAGGTCCCTCCATGGCGTCTGGCAGCCATACATGAAGCGGAAATTGGGCGGACTTGGCAACCGGACCTGGAAAAAGTAGAGGGGCAATTGCATTAGCTAGGATCGGATTGATGACGCCGTTGCTATTCAATTCAACAAATCAATCACACAACTCAAAGATCTCGGAACTACCAGTTATCCAGTAGACGCCTGATACACCCAGCAGCAACCCGAAATCCCCTATGCGATTGGTCACAAAAGCTTTTTGGCAAGCATTTGCGGCGCTCGATCTCGCAAACCAAAAACCTATCAGCAAGTAGGAACACATTCCAACTAATTCCCAAAATACATAAATCTGTATTAGGTTGGGACTAAAAACTAAACCTAACATCGACGCGGCAAATAAACTTGGATAGGCATAAAATCTTGCGTATCCTTAGTCGTGACACATGTAGCTGTCGCTGTAAACCATCACTGAAATACCTGCGGTAGTAACTGATATTGACATGGCAAGAGTAAGCGGATCAATCAGAAAACCTATTTTCAGACGAAAATCACTTCTTGGAATCCGAGCCCACAAATACTGCTGGATGGAGTGAGTCGCAGCTTGTTGCCGAAATAGGGCAAAGGATACAGACATAGCGGTGGCTAACGAAAAAGTATTGAAAGTTGCGCACAGGCGACGTAAGCTTCTTGTAGCTTTTGGAAAGAAAAACGATAGAGATCCGGTCAGGCGAGAAGCCACCAATGGACACAGGGGAATGAAGCAAGCGTATTTATTTGAGAGTTCCACGGGCGTATCAAATCCAAATTAAATTTGTTGTTGTTTTCAACTTCTTTTGGTTGGGAGTCGAAAATGAAAATCTGGGAACAGTATGAAATAGAATATATGCAAATGATATAATTACTGTTTAATTAGACAAAAAACTTCATCTGTACACTTTTTTAGTTTCATGTCATAACAACATGTAAGAAGCTTGACAATATTTGGAGACGCCCGAGATACTTATTCAAGTCAAACAATTTGATTCTGAATGATTTTGCAAATCACCCCCTCATTGTTTCTTGGTATTAAATAAAAAAATGGAGAGATAAAAAGAGAAAATTAGCATGAATAAATATGCAATAATTGACATCGGCGGTAAACAACTCCGAGTAGAACAGGGAAGATTTCACGATGCCCGGCACTTCGCTCCGGTTCAACCCCTGTTGACGTCCAATACAAAAATATCGATAAATCGGGTCTTACTTATTCGACACGGATCTAGCATCAATTTTGGTTATCCGTGGTTGGATGATGCAGTTGTCAGGGGCAGAATCTTACACGGTTGCTTCGGAAGAAAACTGGTGGTACAGAAGATTCATTCTAAGAAGAAAACATGACGGACTCTTGGATATAGGGAAAATATGACCCGATTCGTTGTTGATTCCATCCATTTCGATGGTGAAGACCTAAGCAAATCTTAACTAGTTTCTCATATTTAGTCAACAGATACTTAGAAAATTGATGTAACAACATAAAACTTCATCGACTTCTCCATTTCTACCCGCTTGTGCCGATTTTCATTTAGCTTTTCTTATTATATCCATTCTATCGGTACGTATCAACGTAGTTCTAAGTTAGTTGTAAGGAAATACTAGATATATGGCAGTTCCTAAAAAACGAACTTCCGGATCGAAAAAGAAGATTCGTAATCACGCATGGAAAGCTAGATCTGCAGGAGTGGCGTCGAGGGCCTCTTCCCTGGCCCAATCTGTCTTAACCGGTCGTTCGAGAAGTTTTTACTACGTGACAGAAAAAGTGGCGGAGTAAAAAGATCCCCAGAAAAGCTAGGAGTACTTTCTTTTTGTCATTTTTGAAAACGTATCTATATCTATCTATCTATATATATATATAGATAGATATAGATATAGATAGATATAGATACGTAGGTAGATTTATGAAGTAAGTGATTATATAGAAAACTCCGAGACGCAAAGGAAGAAGATGTGGTGCAATTTGGTGCTAGTGCATCGAGGTTGACAAAAAACCCGACTTCGTGACATAAAATACTTCGTCAAAAATTTGAAGTATTCTGTTTGACGGCTTTGACACTCGCCGGTAATGATTTACCTAACCGTGTCTATGACATATGACATAAGTAAGTTTGATTAACGAATATCAAACTCAACGGACAACGAATTGAAGCGTGACATAGGTCTGATATTGCAGGAGTTAATGGCTAACTAGTTGATAGCTGCTACTTGATTCCGATAAATGGGAACATACAAAAGTCAGGGCAACAAGAAATAAATGAAGAACTAGACTTTTCTCCGAAGTATGGACAGGGAAAAAACAAACAACTCCGAAAGAAAGAATAAGTCAAAAATACCTCTTCTTTGCTTCCCCCTTCTTTCGGAGTTTCTCTCGTAGATTTTTTATTTTCATTTTCTCCGGGGGGGGGCGAAAGGTTTTCTATCCAAACTCAAATGCCTCTCAGTTTGTCAATTACTTGCCTGGAAAAACAACAAACCCATATTACCACTTCCTTACACACTTAGTGACTCCACCTCGATTCGGAATAGCAGGATTCGAACCTGTGACCTCCATCACCCCAAGATGGCGCGCTACCAAACTGCGCCATATTCCGCTACATATGTACACATACATACATATATATATATATGCATGTCTCGCGCTATATGCTAGTGTTAGCACTATTTTAGCTTCGTTAGTTATTTATTTAGTAAATTGGTATTCTATCTGTTAAAATAATTTCTTCTAAAAGAACCTATATTTTCCCCGCTACTTCGGTAGTAACTTGCCGACATACTTCCATATTTCCCGCAACTAGACGTTGACGTGCCATCCCAAACTGATATAAAATACTTTCATACTTACATATATATATATATATATATCTCAGAAGAAGCCGCTATGGTGAAACAGGTAGACACGCTGCTCTTAGGAAGCAGTGCCAGAGCATCTCGGTTCGAATCCGAGTAGCGGCATTGAAAAAATTTTCAACTTTTATATTCGCACCTATTAAATGGAAAATGGGTAGGTGAGGAGATATCTATGGATATGTAGATAGACTTTCTTTTTGTATTTTTTATAATACAGATAAGCATTTCCCCCGGTTCAGTATACTTTTCAAATCAATAGAAATTAGTACGTAATTTCTATTTTAGTTGCAAAAACGGTAATTTTATCCCCCCCCCCCCCGTTTTTGTGCGAAAAAAAGAAGAAAAAGAAAGAAAAATATTATTTTGGTAGTAACTGATTTGAATTCGATCAAATCGGATTGGAATAATTTACCGGTCTCCCCTCATCACGATGTATACCTATATAGAACGCGCCTCTATTCAAATCTCGTTTTTGATGCTTCTTTTTGCTACGCCGCCGAATCCGATCAATTTATTTTACGAATTTGATAAGTCAAATAAACTTGGTGGGAAGAGTATGACAATTGCTTCTCTCCGTACGACGGAATTTTCAGTAACCCGCTGGTTCCAAACTAGGCATTTACCACCGAGCAACCTGTACGAGTCATCGATGTTTCCTTCATGGAGCTTCTCTTTATTATACGTAATTCTGGAAGTCGGGAATCGGAATGGGTTGTCGGGCGCAATTGCGGCGCCGAGTGCTATGCCGACTCACGCCTTTGCAACTCTAGGTCTTCCTGGAGAGATGCAGCAATCTACGCCTTTGGTACCTGCTTCGCAGTCTCATTGGTCGATGACGCATGTAAGTACGACGCTTCTGAGTTATGCAACCCTGTTGTGCGGATCTTCGTCGGCAATATCTCTATCGAGTATTTCTTACAGTGGGGTAGGCAATTACTTCGTTTCGGATTCAAGACGCAATTGCAACAAGTGTAGCACCTTATTAAACATTCGTAGCGGAATTGATGCACGGAGTTTCCTTCACCTACTACCCCCAAATTCGAGGAAATGTCAATTAATTAATCGATTAGATAGATGGGCTTACCAAATTATAGGCTTGGGGTTCTCGTTATTAACCATTGGTATACTTCCCGGGGCGGTGTGGGCTAATGAAGCTCGGGGATCTTATCGGAGCTGGGACCCTAAAGAAACTTGGGCGCCAGTAACTCGGTCAATACATGCTATTTACCTCCATATTAGGATAACTAACAAGTGGATGGGGGAGGGGCCAGCTGCGGCAGCATCTACAGGTTTCTTTCTAGTTCGGGTTTGCTTCTTGGGAGTCAACTTGTTGGGAATTGGATTACATAACTACGGGTGGCCGATGTAAAAGCAATGGAATTAAAAATTACTAAGTCGGAAATGGACACGTCTAGTTCATCGGGTTTTCGGCTTCATCGGGTAAGCCAGGGAAAAATTAGTGAGGAAAATAATTAAAAGGAGGGGGGACAGAAACAAACATTTAATAGATGGGCAGAAAGTAACTGCATCTACTTCTTCGTCTGTTTCTGCTTCCCCATCCCAGTCTATTTTCATTCGTGTTAGCGATTCCAAGCATAAAAAACAGTTGAAAAGTGAAAATCGTGTCGCATATAAGTATTGCTGGCGCGGCTATAATCGGCGAGCCTTTCTACCAAGTAAGAACCAAAAACCAAATAATTTTCCTCCTCGTATCAAATTATTGGTAATATTGTAACTTATTTGGGTTGGATCCACCCCCACCCCCTACTTCACATCCGAATATGAAAACAATATTGAGGACGCTTCACTATTCCGTAGAGGTAAAATTAGATTTGGATACGAACCGATACCTAGTACTGGTAGGAAGAGGCGGGTCAAGGTGAATACCTCTCTCGGACCAAAATCAATTAAATAAGGATTTAATTCATTGGACAACCTGTAACCATAAAACATTCGGCGTAACATGGATAACAAGTAGATAGAGGCTAATATTGTACCAGTTGCCTCTAGCACCGTAATTTCCATTTTAAATAAAAATGAGTATTGCTCGTTGGTAACAACTCCCAGAAATACCAATAATTCCGATGCAAAACCACTCATTCCTGGTAATGCAAGAGATGCCAGCGAGGACGCACTAAACATGGTAAATAATTTAGGCATCGGAGTTGCTATTCCCCCCAATTCATCAAGAAGGGGAGTATGCGTTCTGTCGTAGCAAGTACCTGCGAGGAGAAATAACGCCGCGCCAATTAAGCCGTGAGAAATCATTTGCAATATGGCTCCGTTAATACCCGCGTCTGTCAGAGAACCAATTCCGATAGCTACAAAACCCATATGAGAAATTGATGAATAGGCTATCCTTCTCTTGAGATTACGCTGACTCATAGAAGCTAGAGAAGCATATACAATCTGAATTGCTCCGAGCAATATCAGCCATGATCCAAAGGGAAAATGCGCATGAATCAGTAACTCCAAATTGATTCGAATCAGCCCATATCCCCCCATTTTTGATAATACTCCAGCTGGTAACATGCATGTGCTGTAATGTGCCTCTCCATGAGTGTCTGGCAACCAAGTATGAAAGGGGAATACCGGCAATTTCACCGCATAGGCAATTAAAAAGCCTAGATAGGGAGCAATTTCCAACGAGATGGGGTATGACTTACCCATTAAAACTTGGATATCAAAAGAGGGTACCCCGTTTCCATAAAAACTCAAGGTTAGGGCTGCTACTAGGAGGGAGATGGAGCCGCCGGCTGTGTATGAAACAAATTTTGTGGCCGAATATGGACGTCTTTTCCCACCCCATAAGCATAGAAGTAAGTAGACTGGAATTAGTTCCAGCTCCCACATGAAGAAGAAAAGCAAGATGTCGCGGGAAACAAACAACCCAATTTGACCGCCATACATAACTAACATCGGAGAATGAAATAGCCGTGTATTACGAGTGATCGGCCAAGCCGCTGGGGTTGCCAAAGTAGTTACAAAACCCGTAAGTGAAACGAGACTCATGGAAAGTCCGTCAATACCCAATTTCCAATGGAAGTTAATGGAGTTTATCCAGCTGGACGTTTCTATTAACTGGATGGATTGGGAATCGAATTGGAGATGGCAATGGAAAATATAAGTAATCAACGAGAATTCCGATATGCAAATGCCCGGGGTATACCATCGAATAATTCTGTTTCCATCACGAGGCAGAATTGGGAGCAAGAAACTGGCAAGAATTGGAAAGAGAACGATCGTTGTTAGCCGAGGTACATTACTCATCATGAATAAAAAATAATTTTTGATACGAGGGAAACGGCGTGGACCAATTACAACGACTCATACCCGGACTTCGCAGTCTTGAAGCTTCGAGTACGAGTCGAAGTAACTTAATAATTAATTTCTACTGTCTTATTAGCTAACTAATAGGCTAAACCCATACTGCGGGTCGTTTCAGCCCCTAGGTAGACACGTACACTCAAAAAATCTGTTGGACAAGCAGATTCGCATCTTTTACAACCCACGCAATCTTCTGTTCTAGGAGCGGAGGCTATCTGATTTGCCTTGCACCCATCCCAGGGTATCATTTCTAACACATCCGTAGGACATGCCCTTACACACTGAGTACAACCGATACACGTGTCATAGATTTTCACTGAATGTGCCATTGAGTTTACTTACTCCTATTGAATTCGCATACCAATTTTTTTTTTTAGTGAAAGAGTTGAAATAACACTTTTTTTCCCTCGTCCCTTGCACGATTACGTATTTCTCCCACCAAGTAAAACATCTTCACCTATTTCCAAATACATCTGATCAGATTCCATTTTTTTTTTTTGAAAACTTGTTCCCCCTCTTTAAGAGAATAAGTTGACTACTTCCGGGATGCGACGCAAAAGAAGGTATCAAAACAATTTGACAGGTAGGGATACCTAGTTGAACAAAAAATCAATTAGATTGATAAAATCAATTTATGTACTTATCAATCACCATTTTAACAAATTAAACTGATCGATACGAGTAGATCTCCTATTTCGGTGAAGAGAAAGGGCAGTGGCTAACCCAGTGGCGGCCTCGGCAGCCGCAACGGCTATCACGAATATTGGAAATATCTCTCCCCCCGCTTGCCTATTGCTAAAAAAATTTGAAGATGTAATAAAATTTATATTAACCGCGTTAAAAATTGACTCGAGACTCGTAAGTGCCCTAACCGTATTTCTACTCGTAATTAAACCGAAAAATCCAACACACAAAAGGTAGGCACCTAGAATTAGTCCGTGTCCAAACGTGATTTATTAGAGTCCTCCCCGAATATGTTGGTAAGTGAATTTTTTTCGTAACCTTTTTTATCTAATTTTCAGTCGAGGGAGTTGGGTTAATCAGGGAAATGGGGAATTATTACGAGGCGATGAAAAAGATGACTCCTTGTCAGTTGTAATTGTGTCTTCGTCACGCGCTGGGTTAATTGCCCCCACCAAAGCAACTAGAAGAAGTATTGAAAGAAGCTCGAACGGAACTAAGAACTCACTCAGTGATTTATACCCGAGTTGGTGAACGTCAGTCCTGGGTGTATTTGACGAAAGAATCTCCAATTGATTGATGAAATTTATATCAAACCATTTTGTATTATGAATCGTATTAACCAATACCAGAAAGAGGACTGCACAAGCTCCTGAAACGGTGAAATACCCCACGCCCCGAGTGGCAGAATCGGATCGCATCGGTTCATTGGTAACCATTACAGCAGACACAATTAACACATTTATAGCTCCCACATAGACAAGCGGTTGTGCGGCAGCTACGGAATCAGCATTCGATACGAAGTATGATAAGGATATACGGGTGAAAACCGACCCCGAGGAAAAAGCAGAATGAACCGCATTGGCAAATGATACTGTGCCCAAACTTCCTGGTGAAATACCCGATTCTATTAGTGACAAAATAAATTCATGAGTTAATTCAGATAGATTCGTTGGACACAACTACTTCAATATTTTATGAAATTTCTACCTATACTCCATACTCGCTCTTTTTATTTTTCATTGGTTATGAATAACCAAATCAATCAATTGACCTTTCGGAAAATCCAATTAATTTACAGGTGACTAATTAGTTATTAAGTTTTTCAACCTCAAAACTTTTGGGTAAATAACTTAAGGAAGTCGAAACCACTTGAATTGAAACATCTTGGGATGTGGAAAAAGGTAAACGTCCCAAAGCCGTTTGATCGTGATTTAGTTCATGGCGGTCGTAGCTGGAAAGTTCATACTCTTCAGTCATTGACAAGCAATTGGTTGGGCGGTATTCGACACAGTTTCCGCAAAAGATGCAAACTCCGAAATCGATGCTATAGTTTCTCAATCGTTTTTTCTTGATGTCCTTCGTCAGGATCCAATCTACGATCGGCAGATTGATCGGACATACTCGGACACATACTTCGCAAGCAATACATTTGTCAAATTCAAAATGGATGCGTCCACGAAATCGTTCGGATGATAAAATTTTTTCATACGGATATTGGATAGTTATGGGTGAACGATTTGAGTGATCTAAAGTAACCGCGAAGCCTTGACCGATGTATTTCGCGGCTTCTACGGCTTGTTGCCCATAACTTCGAAATTCAATTAATGTGGAAAACATAGAATAGATGGATCCAACCTGCTACTTGTTTCTAGTACAGATAAACTTATATGTACAGGAAAAGAAACAAACAGCATATTTGTTTCTTTTCTTCCTTATTAGATTAGACAGATTTGACTTAAGCTGAAACTGAAGTGGAGGAAGTTAGCTTATTAGCAAAAGTTGAAACGAGGCTGTCGACGACAAATTTCCTAAGGCAATAGGCAGAAGAAATTTCCATCCAAGATCTAGTAATTGATCTATTCTTACTCTAGGCAAAGTCCATCTTGTTAAGATGGATATAAATATAAATAAATAAGATTTTGATAATGTAGTGATGATGCTAACCCCTGACCCCAAAACGTCGGACGACTCACCGCCAGAATTTGAGGATGAAAAATCTCGTCCAAGATTTTCGAGGAAAGGAATTGAGGAATCCCATCCACCCAGATATAAAATTGTTACAAATGGCGAGGAAGCCAATGGATTTGAGTGAGAACCGACATAAGATAGACCAAATTTTATTCCTGAATATTCGGTTTGGTAACCTGCTACCAGTTCCTCCTCCGCTTCCGGCAGATCAAAAGGCAGCCTTTCACATTCCGCTAGTGACGAAATGAAAAAAGCTATGAACCCTATGGGCTGACGCCACGGATTCCATCCGAAAAAACCATATTTGGACTGTGTTTTCACTATATCAACCGTACTCAAGCTACCGGATAGGGGTAGTCGGCGGCGACCTCCGCCTCTAATCCAAAACCGTACATGAAATTAGAGTTTCATACGGCTCCTCATCAATTTCATAAAGAAGTATTAATGACGCATGATCGTCATCTGCGGCTGAAATAAAAATCACCAACTCGAATTGATGGGATTCCGTTTGCCACGACAAGGCAATTGCTTCCGAATCTATCCCAACCTCATTTATTTGTTTTTCAAATTATGACCTGTCGCAAAACTTATCAAATTCAACATATATCTTTGTCATCTCCGAATAGAAAAAAAGATGAAATTAATTTCAGTTCCATCTGGAGATAAAAAGAGAAATCAGATCGACTAGTTCGGCAATATGCCTGTTGCAACAAGCTCCAGGCTGAAACTAGAAAGAAGTTCATACTTGATTTTGCGGTCACCAAAACTGTAATGGGGGTTACTTCGTTCCAAACAGTTATCGTCGCAGTGAACAGGACTATACTCGAGACTGAAATCTTTTGGATGCACTACTCAGCCGTCCCTACCGAGACTGAGGGTATCTCATGTGCGGAAACACTAGAATAAGTAAATAGAAATTTCCAATTTCCAACTCTTTAGATATCTTAGTGCTCCGGTTGCCCCTCCTTTCTATTACAACCCTCTCTGCTTAACAAGTCTTTTGCGCATATTGGTGTTTCTTACTGCTCACTTCCATCTAATCCTGAAGGAAGGCGGAAAACGAATACCTGCGTCCCCGCGTCAAGCCTGGATGGAGTCTAGACCTGGGGTGAGTCGGCGTTCAATTCACCGCTCGGATATGCTTCTACGCCCGTACATGGGGTATGGGGTTTGAACCCGTAACTGCGAAAACGCCGTTTGATCTCACCCAACTAACTATTTGGTCTGTTACTTAATAATACTTTTAAACTACCTACTAATAACTAGTAAGTTTCCACTTATTACTAATGCTTAGCGAATCACACGTAGGGATACAGATGATATACACAAGGCCAGGGGTATCTCGTAACTGATAGATTGGGCAGCAGCCCTGGGACCACCTAAGGAGGAGTATTTATTATTTGAGGCGTACCCCGCAATGAGAAGACCCAAAGGTACGATGCTTGAAACAGCAACCCAGGAAGAAGCACCTATACCCAGATCAGATAAAACGATATTTTGGTCGAAGGGTATTACCAGGTAACTTATTAAGACTGGTGTGACTACAACGACTGGTCCAGTGACAAATAACCAAGCATCACCTTTGGATGGAATGATATCTTCCTTTAAGAGAAGTTTGATTCCATCTGCCAAAGGTTGAGTAATTCCCAACGGACCCGCATATTCCGGTCCAGTACGTTGCTGTACCCCCGCAGACACCTTTCGCTCGAGCCACGCGATTACTGGTACTCCTGTCGTGACTCCCGTAACTAAAGCGAGGGTAGAAACTAGAATCCAAATTGATTCAAAGGAAGTTGTTGCAAACCCCAACTCATTAAATAATTGAACTAATTGTTTTCTGTAAATTTCGATATGAGTTGCCATTTCAGCGATCAACCTCTCCCATAATAATGTCTATACTACCTAATATTGTCGTAATATCTGCGAGCTTCATTCCTTTTATCAATTGAGGAAGAATCTGCAAATTTATAGAACCGGGTGGACGAATCTTCCATCTCCAGGGAAAAACGCCGCCATCTCCAACCGAAAAGATTCCCAATTCTCCCTTGGGAGCTTCTACTCTCACGTAATGCTCTTGTTTAGGCAACTTAAAAGTGGGAGAAGATTTCTTGCCAACGAATTGGTAATTGAAACCGCCCCAGTCTACTTCTTTTTCCTGTTGGACGAGACGTCGACCCTCCAAATTTTCATATGGACCTCCTGGAAGAAGTTTAAGCGCCTGTTGAATGATATTGATTGATTCCTTCATTTCATCAATTCGCACCAAATAACGAGCTAAGGAGTCTCCCTCTTCCTGCCACTTAATCTGCCAATCCAGGTTGTCATAACATTCGTAGTGGTCGACTTTGCGAAGATCCCACCGAACTCCCGAGGCCCGTAATACAGGTCCAGACAAACCCCAACTGATGGCGTCTTGTCTGCTGATGGAACCTACCCCCATTACCCGTCTCAAAAAGATAGGATTCCTCGTAATTAGCCGCTCATATTCACGAATCTTCGGGAGGCAATAATGACAGAAGTCTAAACACTTGTCTACCCATCCATAAGGCAGATCTGCAGCAACTCCTCCGATGCGAAAGTAGTTATGCATCATTCGCATACCGGTAACAGCCTCGAACAAGTCGTAAATCATTTCCCTTTCTCGAAATATGTGAAAAAATGGAGTTTGTGCACCAATATCTGCCAGGAACGGCCCAAGCCACAACAAATGCGAAGCTATTCGGCTCAATTCGAGCATGATTACGCGTATATAGCTAGCTCTTCCGGGGATTTGAATATTTGCCAATTTCTCCGGCGCATTGACCGTTACTGCCTCGGCAAACGTAGTGGCTAGATAATCCCACCTCGTTACGTACGGAAGATATTGCAAAATTGTTCTGTTCTCAGCAATTTTCTCCATTCCCCGATGCAGATATCCCAATATTGGTTCGCAATCGGCAACATTTTCGCCATCTAAGGTAACAACAAGCCGAAGAACACCATGCATAGATGGATGATGAGGGCCCATGCTTACCGTAACTGGATCCAATTCTTTAAGATGCATACCCGTGAATTACTTCCTTTCCAGTAAATATCACAGGATCTAGCTTCGCCGGAAGAAGCTGCGCCGACTACGACACGTTGAAACATCAAACCTCTGCTCAAAATTTAACGCCCTTTCAAACCCCGAATACCCAAATTTCCTACAACTTTGGTATAGAGAGCTGTATTCTCATCGGATAAATAAGTTGAAAGACGCCTACGTTTACCGAGTAATTTTCGCAAACCTCTTTGGGATGAGTAGTCTCCGGAGTGTGATTCCAAGTGGAGGGTAAGCTTTAAAATCTGGCGAGTCAAGTAATGAATTTGGGAAGCGGTGAACCCAGTATCTCTGCTCTCACCAACTAGCTGCGCGTCAATAGATTTATGTTTATCCGTAGTAATAATGATAATAATTACGATTGATTGTTCCATCTCAAATCGATTATAAGCTGTTTAGTCAGCAGTTGCAGCAATAGTGCCTTGGACGAAACGAAGTCCGATTTTTCTAAGTGTGATGCACAATGCCGCATCAAGTCGGCGTGGGTATCTACGCCTTATCTACGAACAGTCACAGCTTTTGTCACGACTCATATTATATATATCGTGCAATTAATTGGAAATATCTCCGTTTCGGCAATTCCAATTAATTGCACATCTGTCGAAATCTTTGTTTTGTGCTTCATACCCCTTCACTCTCGTCAATTCCGAATAATGGGATACATACGAATTTTAAGTGTTGCGAATCGGCTTCCGGTAGTAATGTTGAAGCAGAATCTACCAGTGCAGGCTATTTCCTCTAGACGGTGGCTGGGCCATAGAAATCGTTTAACTTTTTGAACTTCCCTTAGCTCCGAAGGCTCAGATTCTTCGCTACTGCGAGTCCGTCCAATTTTCGATATGGGATCGAATTTGGAATCGAAGTAGTGTGTTCCCTGTTTCGTAGACCTCGACATTAGCAGAGATCGGAGAAATCGAAATTCCCGCCGACGTCGCGGAAGGAGGAGGTCTCCGATGTTATAAGTGTGAGACCGTTTTTTGTCTACTTCTGTGGCTACAAGTGACAATTTGGAGATATAAGTATCACTATATATCTTTCTGTATATCCGTTTCTTGACTCTGTTTTTCAACCTAGACTTGAATTTTAGCAAGGGATTTATTATTTTGTATACCAAATTTTGGTCATCAAATAATATTGGTAGACGATGAGCCGAGAGGATGGACAAGTCGTAGAAAAGACCAAGTTTTGTTTTTGTGTTGAAATATAGGTCTAATAGCTCCGAATCCACGCGGGTATTCGCGCAAAGTGTGACGAGGTCGCGGTCATCCCCCAACATTCTTGCGAGAGCTGTTAGGCTTCTCAAATTTTCTAGTTTCACCTCAGACTTCCATTTCCACCGAAACAGGTAGTCTGCATCTTCCCTCTCATCTAGCATTATTTCGTACAGTTCGTCGGATACTTTTTGGAATCTACGACTTATATCTAGTGCTATGCCATATGTAGTATTATCCCTCAAAATAGGATCTCCTGACCTCTCTATTTTTCTCTCGAAAATCCTTTTTGTTCTTGCAAAATCTGTAACTAGCCACGGCATCAAATCAAACTTAGAGTTGAATTTGATCTCCGAATCGGAAATGCGGAAGTCGGAGAATCTACTCATCCCCCTACCCCTTACTTTAGCCATTTCTGAAATACGATTTTTACGGCGAAATCTTCGCGCGGCAGCATCTCCTCGGATGGAAAATTTTTGCATATCTCCATTTCGTACAAAATCGACGAGAGCTTGTAGTAGATATCTACGTTTGCGAAGCCTACCTAGATTTCCAATTCGATCCCTAAGTAAGGGTTTTCTGGCATATATAGAATAGTTGCATAACTCACCTCGAAGGACGTGGCATTCTCGTTCATTCGCAACTTTTCTTTCGACATCACTGAGTTCGTTCAAGCAGTCGGAACTAATTCTCCACCTGTGGGGTGCTATGTCGCGCCACAGTGTTAGCGGCAAGTTGTATTCGGAAAAGCAATCCAACCATTTATTCCAATTACTGGCGTCTAGATCACATAACTTCTTCAAAAATCCCCATTCTTCTATGCACCTCAAAATCTGTTCACTGAAAAATTCCTTTGCAATTTCACTAGTCGCATCATCAAACGAGATATCTGTGCAATTACTTATTTCACCTGATCTTGAAGTAACTGAGTCGTACCCAATTGAAAACCTGAAGGAATCTACCGAATAAGCCGAAGATTGCTCAGACTGGTGGGGGGTCAATTTACCACTCGGGCCCCCGCCGCTTCTAACCCTTTCCTCGCGACTGCCCCCGCTACCATCAGTCACCAGTAAATTCAGATTTAAGTTTCTCTTCACACTGAGATCCCAAATACTGCTGCAGAGATAAGCTTGGGGTAACCATTGAGTTTTGCCAAACCGTGAGAATCTATTCTTTGACCTGGAGAGAATTAAATCTGTTTCCTGAATAGCGGTGTCAATTACCTCCGTAAGTTGCGCGCGCAACGCGACAAGTTCATTGAAGTAATAATAGAAATCTCTGTTAACTTTTAGATACGATATTGATGTAACCAAAAGCGATTTCTCAATTGCTTCTGCAACGAGTATATGTAGCTTCAAGGTCATTTCTTTAAAACCCGTTAACCCTTCCTCATCGAATTTTGTAAAATTAGCGAGGTTTGTATCCTTCAACCTGTAATCTAAAGTTAATTCACCAACTTGAGCTGTTTCGGTGTCCGGTTGATCTAGGTCAACCCCTCCGTTTGATGGATTTGTTAATCCGGTTACGTAATTACCCGCCTCAAATTTATTATCAATTGATTTTTTAGTAACTAACTGCTTATTAATATCACTAGCTAGTTGCACTTCCTCGCCGACATCAACGGATCCCCCATTTCCTCCTCCACCGAGACTTAAATTCAACCCCACTACTTCATTTGCATCGTCGGTAAATATGGGACGTATCCGAGCATTAGAAGTCGGGACGGAATCAGCTGAGACTCTTCCGGCCCTAAGAAACAGGTTGAACCCTCTTAACAACATTAAACTTGGTTCCAATATTTTTCCCAAATTGAATTTGGAATCGGAGAAACGGTAGGCTTGCTTGGTTCCCACTGAAAATCCTTCCCTGCAAGTTCGAATCAGTTTCTTTGTCACAGGCCTCCAGAATGAAGGTTGTTTCTGGATACTTCCAAAAGGTATATCTGTCTGATATCCTAAAGCAGTTAAGTAAGTAAATCTAGGCCTATTTCGTTTCAACCTCCGTTTGTTTTTCGATTTTTGATCCCCAATATAGTCATCTTTCATATATTTCTTCCGAGGAGTCAGTCGTTTTTTCTCCCCACCGGAGTGCCAGGGCTTCAGCCGAAACGGATATACAACCTTTATTTGTATACCTTCTCTCAACCAGCGGGGGGGGAGTTGATCCTGCGAAAACTCCTCGCCGTCAAACGTGCAATTAATGTGAATTTCTTTTTTCCATTTCGTCCAGTCTTTATTCCATTCGGAATTTTGCCGAAGCAATATACGGCCAATAGTTTTAAAAACTATAAGTACGGGTAGCTTTATAAATTTCCGAAATCTCGATTGAAAAACCAGCATGTAGCCTCTTCCATTATGAATGGGACCTATGTCTGATCTAGCCGCTACCGCTGAACGAGCAAGTTTAGACTGATTCGAAGTTTTCTTCGTCAACGAGGAAGTAGTTAATTGCTGCCCAAATCGGTGACCTGTGATCTTTTCCGAGCTGGCAAACGATTTTCCGGTCCTCGAACCCGTTAACTGCTCAACGGGTAATCGAAGTAAAATTGGTATTTCCACTAATCTGAGGAAAAAAGCCGAACGCACTTTTTCCTGAAGTGTTTTCCAGAGCAACGTCTTTCGTCTCCTAGACCGCATGGACCCCTTCAAAAATTTTCGACGGAAATCAGAGATTCTTGCATATCGTTTCACTAATTTTGTTGATCTGGGTTTTCCCTTTGCAAAGGTGAAGCCAACATTCCGCAATTTTCTGTGACGGATGTCGCCATCTGCTCCCGGAAAATCAAACTCAGTATCGAAATATAGTTCGTTATTCCGAGCTAGATTTGCATTCAGATCCTCGATTTTGTGAAGTATGCGCACCCCTCTCCTTGGGTTTGGGGAGGATTTACGACCGCTCGTCACAAATCTATCTGATAAGAAAATTCGATCAAATTTGTAGCAATTCTCTTCTTGTTTCATATAGGTCAAAAATAATGCTCGATCCTCAGGATCCAAGTTCATTATTTCTCCCCAAGTGACAACGGGCCTGGACGGAGATTTTATTCTCCTGAGAATCTTTTGTACGTCGTAGTCGTACAAAACTCGGTTTCTGAACATAAATTGAAACATACGTCGAGCTTTTGCTGACAAAGTTTCCCACGGTAGAGGATTCCTACCTCCTTGCCCCAATCTACCATTATTCAAATAAATCCAATCCTCGATGAAATTCTTCTTAGTTATAGCAGCATCTCTTCCTCTTTTCGTTTTTTCCCTTATTTCCAACTCAGTCCAAGACCATCTGGTCAAATCCAACTCATCTCCCGTCAGAAATGTTTGTGGGACCGGAATCCGCCCACGTAAATTACCCGCGAAAGGGTTGTAGACGTGGGGTACTCTTCTTCTATTCCCAGCTACCAATCGAATTTCTCTTTCCATCGCTTTCGAAAAGGGAGACCCAGTATCCAATAATTTGATTCGATCTATTAATTCTTTTTGAAAAATTTTATTTTTTACTAATTTCTGTAAAATCCAGCCTCGATATGAGGAATAGGCCCTCGCAAACCTATGAGACCCCATTAGAGATCTCTCCAATTATTTTTCAAAAATTGACAAACTGGGCAACGCTGCGATGCATAATCTCTGTTTCCCATCAGTTAAACACTTCTCGAAGAAATATGTAGATGTTTTTCCCTTGTAAAAGCTGCTATTTAAATCGGATCGGCTATTTTTGATGAATCGATTACCTCGATTCCCTCTTGAGGGATCGAAAAAAGAGGTAGGCCACGGCTTGAAGAACCACCACAAAAAATCTGGGTACTCAGCAATTTCCCAAAAAGACATTTCCCTATCATGGGATTCGTTCATGAACTTCATGGTCCGAAAAGACACCGGAGCTCTACCCAGATAAATCAGCGCGTTTGTCACATAAACAATACTAAAAGTTGAATAGATAGCACGTTTTACCAGTAAATAGATTATCGGTGAATCTTTTTTTACACGAATCAGAAGTAGTTTGGACAAGTAGCTGAACGCTACGTGACCAGTTAACCAACCTAAGAAACTAGCTGCTACAAGTAGTAAGTTATTGCTATAGCGAAAGAGAAGCAGGTGGGTTAGTCTTGCCAACACGGGATTCGGCAGTAGAATGGGATTCAAAATTTGCAACAAAAAGCTATTGGAAAATAAACTAACTACTCGCCAGTCGCGCAACGAGGTGACGGGACGCAAACTCTGATAATTTGGCAAGTCGTTAATTGTCAGACAAAATACAACCATGTAAGGTATTGCAACGACGGTTAGTAGATGTGGCTTTGATAGCAATATATAGATTGGTGAGCAATATATTGATACTGCAGTTGCTAGCTGCGCCAGCATCAGACCACTCAAAGACGCGAGACCACCAATATTTCCCCCCAAAAGGAAGGATCTCATACATAAGATTTGGGAAGGTCCAACAGGTAGTGCAGCAAGTAAACCGTAGTATAGGCCAAAAAGTATGTAAGGACTCGTCGATTTCAGCCCAGTTAGTGACAAAGTATTCGATATATTTATATTCGTCGTAGTATTTTTGATGTACGGAATTGTTGCCCCGCTTGCTTCCCAACCTTCGCACTTTTCCCCCAGACTCCCCAAGTGGTATTCCCTATCTCGATATCCACTCCTGCGACGCCCGTAGCGTCGATACCATGTACATTATACATACAAATGTGAGATAAGACAAATGGTTTTGGAAAATCAGTTCCAGATTTGGACCGCAAACTTGACCAGAAAAATTGGGATTTACTTTCTTAATCACAAAATGAAAAAAAAAAAAGAAGAACTAATGAAATGAGCAAGTTTTTCGATTAAGAACTTTTATAGATGACTACACATATATATATATAACTCTTCATAATAATTAATTACTAATATCTAACAATTACTTTTTCGATAACAGCTTAATTAGACATCCACTGTCTGTCTCGATAAGCTACGGCAGCCTGAAATAGAATCACTTCTACGTCGCAATGGACGAGTAACTAGCTCGAGAGCGTCTCTCGCGTTAACAGATCCATGAATTTGCGCAAATGTGAATTCGACTGACCATTTAGTATCTATATCTCTAGCCTCCAAGGGATTGGCATGGGCCATTCCAGTAATTGCCAAGTCAGGCTGTAGCTCATGCATACGCTGCACCTGGCTGTAGTTGTCGGGTTTTTCGACAATCCGGGGCGTGGGCTTCTTCATCTTCTCACAAGTATGTTGCAAAAGCAACAGCTCAGCAGCTTGATATCGCCTATCCATATAGGGAATACCTACTTCGTAGACAACCATTCCGCATCGAATTGAAAATCTTGCCAGAGAAATTTCCAATAGATTATCTCCCATGAGAAATACGGATTTGCCAGTTATTATATTGAGGTAATCACTAAGATTTTTCCATATCTGACTCTCTCTCTCTTCCAGGCCATCTGGTTTTACGTCAAATACCGAACAAATTTTTTCGATCCAGGCGCGTGTTCCATCAGGACCGATGGGAAAAGGCGCCCCGACCAACCGGCATTTCCTCCGACGCATCGGTGCTGTCGCCGTCCGGCTCAAGAAGGGGTTCACTCCGCAGACGTAGACGCCTTCGCCTAAGGCGGGGAGTTCGGTGTATTTTTGTGAGGGTAGCCAACCCGACACAGAAACAGACTGACGCCTCGATTCCAAATTCAGTTGAGAAGCTACACTTGAAGGCAAAGATCCAAAAAGTACTGAATTACATCTACTTAACTTACCTTTTTCGTCAGAAAATTTATTGTTTGGAGCAACGTCAACCGCAACATGCTTAGCCACATTTTCCCCACGTCGGTCCGTGGTACGATGATTATACTCCGGACATCGATGTGTCATGGCAGCCGATACAGTATCTTCCCCCTGGGTGAAAGCGTGGTCCAACCCATTTGCCCGTGCGACTACAATTGGTATTCCAAGCTGCTTTTCTAATTTGGGTGCTATGCCCTCCAAATCCATTTTTATTATCTCTGTGGTACAGGTGCCGATCCAAATAATGACACTGGGGTTCCTATCGTTTCTTATTTGCAAACAAATTCTTTCCAATTCCTTTTGATCATTCAACTGAGCTGAAATGTCTCCCTCTTCTGATTCTGCCGTTGCGTAACGAGGTTCCGCAAAAATCGTGACTCCAAGAGCATTCTGCGAAGAGTAACCACGAGTTTTTGTACCTACTACTAAGAAGAAACTATCTTCAATTTTTTGGTATAGCCAAGCTACGCAGCTAATGGGGCAGAAGGTGTGATAATTACCAGTTTCGCACTCGAAGGTAGGAATCTCAAGAGTCTTCATGAAAGTGTTTCCTTGGGGAGGTGTAGATTTATATGTATGTATACGCGAAGACGCAGCCTCTTCGGTATCGAATAATCGTAAAACCAAGTGGAGTATCTTGCCTATCATCTCGAGTTTTTTTCTTCTTTTCGGAATTGGGATTTAAATAAAAGTCGGAAAGTAAGCTAAATAATTCCCTATCTGGAATTTCTCGTGGTACGATTCCCTCTGGCTTAGATAGAGTCTAATCTGCTATATTTGAATGAAAATCACAAACAAAATTCAGATTTGGTTGGCATTCAGCCGTTTCAAATAAAGTTTTTCCCTTTACCCTAGAAACACGAATATCTTCGACTAGAGGTAATACCTCGAGTACGGGCATGGGACAAGCTTCTACATATTTGTTAATTAAATCTCTTTCAGATGTTCGGTTTCCCACTAAACCGGCTAGTCGCAAGGGGTGGGTATGCGCCTTTTCCCTGACCGATGCGGCGATGCAATTTGCTGCAAGAGGGGCATCGAATCCATTATCCGTTATAATAATACAGTAATCTGCATAATTCAGTGGAGCAGCGAAGCCCCCGCAAACTACGTCTCCCAAAACGTCAAATAAAATAATGTCGTATTCGTAAAAGGCGTTTGATTCTTTCAATGGCTTCACCGTTTCCCCCACGACATATCCCCCGCAGCCCGCTCCTGCAGGGGGTCCGCCAGCTTCGACGCGATCTACCCCGCCATAACCCCTATGGATTACATCTTCGGGCCATACATCTTCATAATGATAATCTTTCGATTGTGGAGTATCTATAATTGTAGGTATTAGGAATCCCGTGGGAGTGAAGGTACTATCATGTTTGGGATCACACCCGATTTGTAGTACCCGTTTCCCCCGCCTAGCTAAAGCTATCGATATATTGCAACTAGTTGTTGATTTCCCAATCCCGCCCTTGCCGTAAACTGCTACTTTCGTTTCACGAAGCTCCAATTCGTGTTCATTTCTCCCGACTATTGTTCATCTTCCCCATCTCCATCTCTCCCCCTTCTGCTCCTCCCATTCCCCAAAGATATTACCTTTTCCTACGAGGTAGGAGAATCCTGCGGCTATTCTACTATGCCTCTTGGAGGGGGGGGAATAGAAAGTACTAATTGGTGACTGATCGATGCAGATCGTGGGGGGCTTGTGGGGTTTATCTCGACCTCGATCGATTCCCCCCCCCCATGATTCGGGGACCCTTCCATTCAAATGGGATTGCTATCGCCACCGCCTCCTCCTATAATGGGAGTTAGGGTGTACGCGAAGTTTACCTCACGAAACGTCGGAGAAAGCTTAACGTATTACAGATTTAAAAGCGGTTCGAGGAACAAAGGTCTCCAAGTGTGTATGGGACTGAATCCCCTACCACTTTCCTCGGTAGCTCAGCGGTAGAGCGGTCGGCTGTTAACCGATTGGTCGTAGGTTCGAATCCTACCCGGGGAGATTCGTTCGAATCTACGTCAGTAATTCCTAGTAATTGGATAGTTGTGTTTCCCACATGTGCCAAATCAAATTGCGTTGGACCATGACCCACCAACTAGCGAATGATTCACTATCGTGCTTATTTCCAGCTCTAACAATTGGGGGGAAAAGATTTGTGCGTCCTTACCCCCCCCCCCTCGAATACCCCAAGCCAGGGACCCTGGCTATTCAGAGGTTGGGGGCCCCCACTTCAATTCCGGTGTATTGAGCGATTGGAATGGGCGAATCAATCAGTCATCTGGGGAGGGGAGTAAATCCACAATTTTCTAAAATAGAGGATCTATTCCAAGCGTGGTGTTGAAAAGCTGTTTTGCAAAAGCCCTACGGAATAAGCTATTGCTCCCTCCCAATCTTCTTTCTAAGCAGAAAGACTCATAAAAGACTCATATAAGAGGTCTTCAGTTCCTTAACCATTTAAGATGTTGCAATAAAATGATTTGTATCAGTAAAAGGAAAATATAGACCTTCCTTTTACTGATTTGGCTTCTAATTATATTGCTAGAGATCTAGACAGAATGAGGGGTATCTAAGATTTGTTCTATGAACTTTCATGAGAAATTTGTTTCGTCGCTCGATCCAGTGACGCCCCACCAAACCAGAATGGATTGAATAGATATTAATAAATTTCAAGCAACATATTATAGATAAGAAAATCCTGAAATGGGCAGCGGCTTCGCCTCATCCATTTGTTTCTGTGAACCAGAAGCCTAAACCGAATAAATCGCTCTGGGAAATCTTCTGCTACCATGTAGGAATCAAAGCGAGCGGGACTAAATATCTGCGGATATTGCAGATGTATATCCATAGAGGAAGTTTCTTTGACGTATTCGGAATCTCGCTCCTCTCCGTCCAAAGGGAGATTATTCCACCGCTTAATAGATGAGTCAGGTTTCAATTTCGGATTATCTTCACGATAGAGAAAGAAATTTTTAATTTTTTTATTTGACATTTTATTAAGGTGCTGCCTTCTCATGCCGTAAATGGTGTAAAGCCTCCGCGCCAGTTCTTTCGTCGGCAACAAGCTGCGACGCGAGGGAGGAATGTTAGGATCTGGCTGGAACAGAAGCATGGGGTCCCAGATGAAGCGCCCCCCAAAGAGTCGAGTCGTTTCGTCGAATCGATTACAGTGTGTTTCATATTCATTAGATGAGTCGCCGGATATTCCCAATTCGGTAAATTGCTCGCGTAACAGCATATTATCAAACCGGTTTTCCAATCTTTTAATAGATTTATCTGTCACATTAGTCGCAGATTTTTCAAAACTGAATAGATATCCGCTTTTCTCACACCATTTACTTTTGTCACCCTTAATATTATTGAATTCGAAATCTTGTTGAGGTATATAATTCCGATTTTGGTAGAGGAGAATTAAATTATACAAATGATTGGGTTCAGATAATACCCTCATCAATTCATAAGCCCCGCCTCGCAGGAAACGGAGACGCCAAGCTTTATGGGACCAAGTAATCTCACGCGACACTTCCGTCGGACTTGAGTTTATTAGTTCGGGTGACTGTTGCAGTTCGAAGTCGGTTAGACTGCTAAATCCCCCCCTTCTCATAAATTTAGAAGAACGACTTGTAGAGGTTACACCTGAACAATACTTGGGTTTAGCAATAGGGACGGAAAGGGAAAGACTATTACTGTGTCGACTTTCGTCTTTACAAATTTCTGAACGTGAGAAATTAGTCGAGAGGTTTTCTAGTACACCACAAGCTAGGTTCAAGTCATTCTCTACGAGTTTGTCGATAACAATGAAATTTTCTTTCTTTCCCATATCCATTTGGAGCGAATCGCGAGCTACTAATCCAGCTAGTATCCCTAGGATATGCGAAAATAGAGTGAATTCATTAAATGTTGACTTGGTTATTGAAGGTTCCACATACCAGTTAGACAAATAATAAAATCGCATTTTCGACGCGTTACGACCGATATATGTATTTGCGAGACAAGTATCTATCAAACTATTCTTTGAAGTAGCTTCCGCTATCTCGTAGGAAAAGATTTTCCATTCAGAACCGGATTCTATCCCATTGCCCGTATCACTAGCAGTCGAATGTTGTCTATGCAAAGCTAATTCAATTGCGTCGCTGCATATAATCTTACTTTTTTTGGAAGTACCTATTAATAACGCCTCACTAGCAAGAAGGAATAAATCTCGTTTACTATAACCCGTAGTTCCAAACCCAGTACCTTCAGTAGAGGGAAGAGGCGGATTAGCCTCCATTTCGCAACCTTTGATACGTAATAGAATTGATAATTCTTTGTGACGTTGATACCCGTTGGATTTTCGAAAATTTACTAATTAGTTTAACCGGTTCGGAGCTATTGGAGCTGGATCTATCCTCGCAGGTACGTGAGTCGTGGCGATAACAACATTCCTGCGGATGTTGGAATTGCTGCGCCTGTCACCAATACTTTTCAATATTTGGCAAAGTAAGAATTTGGGATCAGCTTCTAGCTTATGATACGAACGATGAATATTCAATTCATGAATATCTTGAATCCATAGTGTACAAGGAGACATCTCTCTCGCCATTTCAAAAACGAGATTTAATCGGTGTACGCTTTCTTTCGAGATGAAATTTCCACGTGCATTGTTAAAAAAGGATCGGTTGTATATCAGCTTTTTCAGTGGTAGTTTCACCACTGGAAAGTAGGAATCGAATGCTACATCTCTAATAATGGAAGATCGGCCAGTTTCTATGGGTCCTACTAGCAAAATTCCTTTAGATGGTAATAATCCCGATTGGAGTGAGATAGGTATGTCATGACATGGCATATTTAGTAGACTGCCTCCTCGTCTCGTTGTTGCTGAAAGTAGAATATTTCTCTCGAGGGCGGAAAAAGCCCACTTCTCTGCAGGATCCAACTTACGGATCTTGTGACTCAGTAGATCATTTTGCCAGAATTGAAGTAAGTATGCCAAGACATTAGATCTTTCTTGTGGATAAGGTTCACGAGAAATCTCGTCGCTCAATAAATCATAGTTGGAATTCAATTTCGACACATACCTATGAAGAATTTTATTCGTCACTAAATGTTGAGTCAGTAGTTCTTTCTTACTATCTAGGATATCAGAGCTTTCTTTATGAAACATCCATGAATCGAGTTCATTTTTCACAAAGAAGAAAAAGATTATATTATTTATATAATTCAAGAATCTATTCAAAGAATAGATTAGTAGATCTCTCGTTGACATTTAGCTTGTCGAAGGGGAATACATTACCTCTTTCAAATAGGATCTACGCGTTGGGTCTGTTAGATATTCGATGGTATCGAAACGTTTCCATGAATGAAAGAAATTGAAACCCGAAACGGCAGACAAAGGGTGTTTGAATAATGCGAGAACAATTAATACTGAGAGAATGAAGTAATAGAAGATAGACCTATTGGAAAATTGAGATACTGACCATCCTCCCGAATGTGAAATCTCCGCTTCATCAGGAATTTCTTCGAAAATAAGAAGACCTATCTCGGATACTATGGTATTGATATAATCGTTGTCAAATCTCAATCCTAGGCTTTGCAGTCTTTGGATTAAATAGGCTTTCGCGCCATCTACTACATCCTCAGCAATTACTTTATAAATTCTAGGTAAATTATGACTTGAGTCATAACTTATTTTAAGTACTATTTCTGGATATGTTTCTCTAATCGGATCATAGAAGTATCTCCACCAGGTGGGGGTAAAAAACCAAGGTATATAATCTCTAAATAAGCTCCACTTTTCACCGATATTGTCTTTCCAAAAGATCCAAGAGATCTTATATCTGTTCAAATCTTTTAATAATTCATTGAAATTGATAAAGTGGGATGGACGAATAGCCTCTTTCCGGATAGATTGATCCGCGTAGTCCGTATCTTCGCGCGCAACCTCCTTTCCAATCGATTCTGCTAGAGATCTCGATGTTACATCGTTGCATAGTGGGAGTCTTAGCGACCAGTAAGATGTTTCCACTTCTTCCGGTTCCCAGAAATACCTAATAGACAAATTCTTTTGATAGACCCGATCCGATACCAGATTCTCGGGACGGGATTGGGGTCGCTGATCCGACGATGAATCGGAGTTTATCGACGTCTTCCCCAAAGAAACTCCAGTGCTACTGCACGAATATAGAAATGACTCTATCGTTTCACGAGGAGATGAGTTCAAACTCGCCAGTAACCCCTTTAGATCCGAAATAGAATTAGAAAGTCCATCTGAGTGAGTTACTAATGCTGTGGATTCATGCAAATTAGACAAAATAAATTGAATTGGCGTGAGTACGTGGCCAGCAACCTCCCCTGCTGTTTGTCTCGATAAATTGGATGACAACGAATCCGACAGTTGGGGATGAATAATTGAGACGATACTAGATGAGACGGTTTCATCTTTGGAGCCCGCATAGAAGTTTTCTAGGACGTTGAGATAACTACTGTTGCATGTCCCAATAAGAAAATCCCTTTTGATTCTCGGAATGAAGTGGCTTCCGGCACAGTTCCGTATAGGTGAATCGTCTAGAAAGTTTAGTTTATTAACCTGATCGGAAATGTATCTCGAAATATTCCCACCAATATCTCTAGTTGAACCTCCCCCACGGTTTAAATCATGCAGAAACGGATTCCAAAATTGCCTCCCCGTAATGGAAAGAGCATCGTTTGAAAATCCTGCTCGGATGGATTCGATGCGGGGCAACCCGAGAGAAGTAGGATTCACTGCAGGTTCCAGCTCGGTCGAAGAGCCTACCGATTTCCTACTCACTAACAGTTTGGATTCAATGAATAAACTCTTCTTTCTCCCAAGAATTGTTTTGAGGAAAAGTATCTGTTCGTCAATGTAACCATCGAATAAACTTGATAGAAGATCAAGCTTCATGAGATCTATCTTGTTCAATTTCTCGAGATCTATATCGTTCAATTTTTCGATGCAATAATCAATGGTATATATCAAAGCTTTCTGGCGAGTAACCTCAGCAACAATCATTTTATAAAGAAAAAAAGCATTGAGAAATCGATGAAAATCTTTTTCGTTCTGTTGATTGTTACTACCGAGACTGACACCAATATTACTTAGTAATTCGTTTCTTATTACTGATACACGGCAAATTGATTCCCCCAAGTCATACTTTAAGACTTCCCCGACAGGGAAAAAAGACGAATCCCCGGTCGTATCGAGCCATCTATGCACATTTGACTGAACATTTCTATACTCATCAATTTGAAAGGTAATATATTCGTTCAATAGGCGCTCTACGTTATCTTTCCATTTCAATACTATTTATTCAGTTGCAATTCCTGTTACACCGGCGTACTCCCCGCTCCCCGCCCAGCCATCCAACCGATATTTGATTTGGGGAAAATATTCAGTAAATAATGCGCAGAAATAGTCATAGAAAAGAAATATGTATGTTGAGTAGAGAGGTATGATTCTATTTCGTCCATACAATCTAACTAAAGAATATATTGAATGTATGTTACCCCTTTTTTTCAATTAGTTTGAAGAAGTAGTATTTTCACTTCGATTACTTATTTTTCTAGGTATACCTAAAAAGATTTGAAAATAGTTTGGAAAAATCTCATTGAGGTTGAGGTGTCTGCTACCCGCTAGCCCAAGTTTTTCGCCAGATATTTGAGTAAGCGGCGTGTCACCCTTCGTTTTCAATGGAAATCCTTTCCCAGATTTGACGCTATTACTGACGTCAATAACTACTGCCCTACCAAAAATCAGATTCGATTTCTCAATTATCGAGAGAAATTTGGTGAGTCGATTTATTAATCCATTTTTTATTTGTAAATAAGTGTGTAGAATGGAAAATTCTTCCCCATCTTCGTCACAATCTAATCCGGATATACAGCCACGAAACGACGTCGTCTTTTCACAAGACGTAAATGGAGACAAGTCGGAAAAGGCTTCTCGCTCGGAATAAAATCCCGATCCATCCCCCTGGTGATCTGCTGAATTTCCGGATTCAAGTAACGCCTTGTCATAGGAGTTTAATACTACGGGACTTAATGAGTCGTTTCTCAATTGTGTTGCTTGTAACCGACCCAGATCTCGCTTGTTATGATTTTCCCAAAAGAATAACGAATCGAAATCACTTTGGTTGTTTCTGGAAACTACCAGATAATTATAGAATTTGAAAAACCTACTTGAATTTTGTAAACACCTACCCCTACAAAATGCCTGAATCCTTTCAGTCTGATCCTTGGATATATCTCCGCCAAGGAGTGAATCCCTCACCATGCATGCCTTCCATCTACCGGAAACCAGAGGAATCATCGCATCATGACGAACTAGCTTCCCTTTTATCGTTGAACCTGCAGAAATATCTTCGCTCAAACTTAAGTAGTGGGAAACAGGTATTCCCCTCTTTCCATTCTTTCCAACAGATAAAGATCTTTCGAATCGGGGAAAGCAGTCGCAGGAGAAGTCACCAGAATTTTCCGCTTGTTTCTTTATTACTCCGTCACCCCCATTAATGACTCCCGCTAATACGAAACTTCTTTCGATCGACCTTTTGTCACTCAGGCAATGCATAGAAATTGGTATTGTTAGCAACATCAGCATTTCCAGGGTGATGCCACTACCTCTTCTTAGTGAATCACGCAGATTGCGTAAAAATAGTGAACTCAGAAATCACAAGTCAGATAATCTGATAAAAGGTTGATAATTGGAAGATGGACTAATTAAAAATTCTTCGAGATGTTGGTTTTTCAATGATTCGAAGAAGTGGTCTAATAGACTGACTTCCACTAACTCCGAAATTTTAGATGAAAAATCTGGACTTCCTACTCTTTCTTTTGCCACCTCTTTTACCTCATTTTCCTTTTTCATATTAATTCTATGCGGTAGAGACTATCTATTTCCCACATTTATTATACCAATAATTTCGGAAATTTCAAGATAGAGTGGAATAAATATTTCAGACGAGTCTAGTGATTTCTGTGAATAGTCGTATCCGAAACTTAAATTAGATCGGGAATTCTAAGTCGTTATTGTCGGGGAGACCCACACATATCCCATCCACCTTAACAATTTCTCTTTGTCGCAAGCAGAGCGATGGGATCGAATTACCCAATTGGATGGGCGAACGACGGGGATTGAACCCGCGCGTGATGGATCCACAATCCATTGCCTTGATCCACTTGGCTACGTCCGCCCCCTCTGTTGATTTAGTTGGCTCCCCCCCCCCGGACGTGAACGAGATCTATCCGTTAAGCAAGCTAGGTAGGTTCTTCGGTTGATACACATACATATTAACTTTATGTATATAACAAGACAATAGAAAATCTTTGAAATGAGGAATGCAATCTCAATTTTTTTTTCATCCAAAAAAATTGGGGTGGGGGATTACAAGCATTCTGCAAATCGGAGTAGGAAACTTCGTAATCTATTAAATCGCAGAAGGATATTCCAAATAGTTTTCAGAATTCAAGGTTGGAAACTGATAATCGTGAAATTGTGACAAGCTGTTATCACCCTTTTCATTCGTTCTACCGCACGAACCTTCACCTCATTGGACACCAAACCTCCCCCTCCGGAGTTAAGAGATTTGGTATCCAGTTGTGCTACATAGCCAGACGGATATTATCCGTTTATAGAAGGAGCTTCAACAGAAGCCAAGTCTAGAGGGAAGTTATGAGCGTTACGTTCATGCATGACTTCCATACCTAGGTTAGCACGGTTTATGATATCAGCCCAGGTGTTTATAACACGACCCTGGCTGTCAACCACGGATTGGTTGAAGTTAAAACCATTCAAGTTGAATGCCATAGTGCTAATGCCTAAAGCGGTGAACCAGATACCTACTACGGGCCAAGCAGCTAAAAAGAAGTGTAGAGAACGAGAATTGTTGAAGCTAGCATATTGGAAGATCAAGCGACCGAAGTAGCCGTGAGCAGCTACGATGTTGTAGGTTTCTTCTTCTTGACCGAACTTATAACCTGCATTAGCAGACTCATTCTCAGTTGTTTCTCTGATCAAACTAGAAGTTACCAAAGAACCATGCATAGCACTGAATAGAGAGCCGCCGAATACGCCAGCTACACCCAACATGTGGAAGGGATGCATAAGGATATTGTGCTCAGCCTGGAAGACGATCATGAAGTTGAAAGTACCAGAAATGCCTAGAGGCATACCGTCAGAAAAACTTCCTTGACCAATTGGGTAGATCAAGAAGACGGCGGCAGCAGCTGCGACAGGAGCCGAGTACGCAACAGCGATCCAAGGACGCATACCTAAACGGAAGCTTAGTTCCCATTCGCGACCCATGTAGCAAGCTACACCAAGTAGGAAGTGAAGAACGATAAGTTCGTAAGGACCACCATTGTAAAGCCATTCATCGACGGAAGCTGCTTCCCAGATTGGGTAGAAATGTAACCCAATAGCTGCAGAAGTAGGGATGATAGCACCAGAGATAATGTTGTTGCCGTATAACAAAGAACCAGAAACGGGTTCGCGAATACCGTCAATATCTACAGGAGGAGCTGCGACGAAAGCAATGATGAATACAGAGGTTGCGGTTAGTAAGGTGGGAATCATTAAGACACCGAACCATCCGATGTAAAGACGGTTTTCGGTGCTGGTGATCCAGTCGCAGAAGCGACCCCATAGGCTTGCGCTTTCGCGTCGTTCTAAAGTTGCGGTCATGGTAATTTTCGGTTTTCGAGAAATAATTAGTGATTCCCCAGGCTAGTAAGCTTGTTAATTTGTAATATATCACAAAAACCTACCTGTGTCAACCGAAATTAATTGAGTCCCCAGAATTCTCGGATATGGAGGCTTCCTATTGATACCTCAAACAATTTTTAGCCATTGTTTTACAACAAGGCTTTCCCTTTTCAAAAAAGAATTAAATTTCTACTCTATGTGGTATGCGGTGCGCGCCTCAATCAATTTCAGTCTCTGAAAAAATGGTCACGCGTCAAGCCTTTTTGCGAGACACTCCGCAACTCTGCATTGGCCCCCCCCCCCCCGCTATCCCATTAGGTTAGGAGGAGTATAATAATTAACAACCTAGAAAAAAGTAGTTGCCGATCCCCACTTGTGGCTTGGACACCCGTTATTCATCGTTGACTCCTCACTCAACCATTTCTTCATAGTGTCTTTTGATTCCCCGGTGGTTTGTGCCCCGGTTCCAATCCACAACGGAAAGATTGTGGATTGGAACGAATCCGAAACTAGCGGAAATGAGCAAAAGCTTTGTTAGCTTCCGCAACTTTATGAGTCTCCTCTTTCTTCCGTATAGCACTACCGGAATTCCTGGCGGCATCCATTGATTCATCACTCGATCTTGAAGCCATACTTCGACCTGAGCGTTTTCGACACGCAATTAATGACCACCGGATAGCCGAAGCTTTTCCCTCTGCCGGTACTACTTCAACGGGAACTCGATAAGTTGATCCACCTACACGTTTGGTTTCTGTCACTACATCGGGAGTTACCCCGCGCACCGCCTGTCGCAGAACAGACAGTGGGTTCCTATTTGTCTTTTACCTAATCCGCTTCATAGCCTGATGAAAAATCTGATAAGCCAGTGATTTCTTGCCATTTTTCAGGATACGATCAACTAGCATATTTACTAATCGATTACGATAAATTGGATCTGATTCGATATTTTTCTTTCTGTTCACTACACTGCTCCGATGTAACACAAGTTTACAAATATAAATATGTCAGATTTCAATCAATTCTTTTATTTCAATGGTATCTCAAGCTACTATTTTGGCTTCTTCACTCCATATTGTAGGGTGGATCCACCGGTTAGTCGAGGATCTCCCTCCAAACTGCACGTGCGACTTTCGTCGAATACAGCTTTCCACATGATTGAATAGAAACTATTCAAATGATTTTGAACCATTTATTTTTTAGGATCCAAATCATATTTACTCATCGCACATTGAGTATCCGTTTTCTCCTATTCCACGGATAAAAGAAGTCGAAGTCTAGATATGAAAGAAGAAAATCTTGCAATTCAGTTATCTTACTAGGAATGTCCGTAGGTTTCTCAATCCAATCAGTAGATGTGCATAAAGCCTTCACCGAATCTCCGTAGTCGTAATCTAAACCTGTTCCAAGAGGAAAAGAGGTCCTAAGATTTTCTAGGTGAGAGTCCAGGTAAAACTCAACTTGCTGGAACAGAACACCTTAGACACCAAGTTGTTTCATACAAATAGATAGATAATAATTAATCTCTATCAATCTCTGCGGTAGCAGGCTTCGGTCCCCTGGCAATGCTGGGTCGGCTACACATTTAACATATCAGAACAACTGATACGGAATCGTTGCGGTGATACAAGTTGTGACAATGTTCTGCAACGCACTAGAACGCCCTTTTTTACGATCCTTCACCCCTACAGCATCTAAGGTTCCTCTAACGATGTGATACCTAACACCGGGTAGGTCTTTGACCCTTCCGCCTCTCACGGGGACCACCGAATGTTCCTGCAAATTATGGCCAATACCTGGTATGTAAGCCGTTACCTCAAACTTGGAGGTTAATCGAACTCTCGCGACTTTACGTAGGGCAGAGTTGGGTTTTTTTGGTGTAGTCGTGGAATGGTCGACAGCTCCAATGTCACTATACAGAACCGTACGTGAGATTCTCACCTCATACGGCTCCTCGTCATTCAATTACTCCTGGGGGAAAAAGTCCAAAATTCCTCCCAATTGTTTTCAACTACAAATACAAAAGAATTTACAAAAGAAAAAAAGAAATAATTAAATCCTTTTCAATTCATTTTTAAGGCTTCGGCTTTGCGCCCCACTCATTTCCCGGATCCCGTTGTTATTAGTAAGCAACCCAGATAGAAAGATGAAAAATCTATCAAATCGATGGGTAGATTTGTTAACGAGTTCCTTGTTTTCGTGCAAGTAATATGATACGGATTGAGTATGGAGGAGATTGACGAGTCGGTATCAGCTTATCCGCATCATTAATCATTTTTTGATAAGGAATTCATTTTGAAACGAAGACAGTTTCGATATCTCACTCTCGTTCTTTATTTCGTTTCGACGAGGCTACCTGGAGAGGATCCAGCAACCTAACGCTAACGAACTACCCCAATAAGTGGGTGAGCCAAAGTATGGAGTAGGTAGGATCCGACCACTATCTGGAGTTTGCCAGCGACGACGACGCTGAAGTGGCGGTGAGAAAAAAAAACCAAGGATACATACAAAAAAAGAGGAGAAAGGAAAATAAGTTAAGGTTAATAGGTTATTTGTTTAGTCGATTGCAGCTTAGTCAGCCTGTTCCGTCACGAGCCACCGGTCAAGCCCCACTGCATTCCACTACCCCTCTTCCGCGAACCGAATCGGAAGTCTAAGTTCCGCGGGGATAAAATTGTACCACAAGAGCTCGGGGAGGTCAAGCCGTTTCTACCATCAGTTGTTACTAGCAATCCCATATCTAGAAGATTATGAGTAAGAAAGATCGAAAGCCTAGCAAAAGGGGAGTTAGCACTGGCAGGGGTGGGGTGCTGGTATACCAAGTATAGTTATGAGGCTACAAGGATGTTAGGTGAAGGCGGAGGCAGCCTCGACTCCCTTGCAACATTCTTCGAAAACTATTTTCAATTGAATTTGGGGACTTGCCAAACTGAAACTGCCTCACAGTTTCTTCTTGGGTGGAGCTGGGGAAACAAATAGGCCAAACACATTGGACAATCTGTAACCTCCGCTCATATCCTATTCCTATGGCGTAGGACCCATAAAAACTATTTCGAGCAGGAAAAAAGAAGCTCTGTTTATCATCCGTATCTGCTTCTGCTTTTTTGCCCCT